GTACTAATATTTTGGATTCGTGTATTTCAGTTAAAAGACCTGAAGTAGCAAAGCCCTGGGTAAAAATAGCACTTGGTCCAATTATTGTGCTTAGAAGATTTTTATTTTTTTTGAAATACGGGACTATATGAATCAGGGAAAAACTCCATGAAAGGAAGATTAATGATTCATATAAATCACTTAGTGGAAAATGTCCTGAATAAACCCAACGAGTAACTAATAATCCTGTTATACAGGAAAAAGTCATTATCATCCCCTTTTCGGATGAATCATATAGTTTTACGATTTCATCGACTAAAAAAGTTATGAAATGAATTGTAATTACAATTGAAACAATCGAAAAAGAAATATGAGTTAATATATGCTCTAAAGTTGAAAATATCATAATTTTTTTTAAGGAGTCCCATAATTATAAAAAGGAAATTGGAAATTGAATTCATTATAGGATCTATTTACTTTTTTTAGGAGATGACATGCCGCCACTCGGACTCGAACCGAGATGCTCTAGCACTGCTTCCTAAGAGCAGCGTGTCTACCAATTTCACCATAGCGGCTTGTCTTGAATTCATAATACCCTATGAATAAGCAATCGTCTAGATTTAAGAATTAAATTGTTGCAATCTTTTTTAGGAAAGATTCAAATTGATGAATAAAAATTCGTTCAAATAGGTATTTGAAGGTTCATTATTTGAATTTAGGGTCTTAGTTTTATTGTGTATTTTAGACTCTCCTCGACTTGAACTCTTGGAAAACTAGATAGTCCAACTATGAATTAAGGGATAGAACCCCCCCCAAAAAAAAACATTTTTGTTTTGTTTTAATGAACTGTTTTTGATTTATTTGATTTCAAACATCGAAACCAAAAAATCCATTTTATCAATGAACAAAAAAATTTGTTAAGTGTTTTTGAGTGGATTGATGGAAATAAATATATGGGAGTCTATATAGGAATTCATAGAAAATCCAAAAAGAAGAAAGTTGCACAAAAAGGTTTAGAATTTTAATCAATTAGTTTCAATGATTTTGATTTTTTACTCGCCTTTCTATAGAGAAAACGTGGATCTAGAGAAAAAAGAAAACCTTATATTATTGCTTATATTATTGTAAGAAACAGGCTGATGGGGAAAATAATACTCCCCACCTTGGAAATGAGAAAATATACTAAAAAGACAATTACGTATCTTATGTTTTTTTGTCAAAAAAAAAAGGATTCTTTTTTTTTTTTTTGAATTCAGTACGGTAAAGAGAAAAATCCTTATTCTAATTCTAAGAGTGAAACAAATTCCATTTCCTATTGATTAACTCAACAGGGAATGGAAAGCGGAAATTTTATTTTCGAAACGAAATGAGTCAATTTTTGAGTCAAGCCGATTCAGATTATTGTAACATGTTATGTTTTATTACTTATTTTATTTGTTTGTTGGACAAAAAAACTTTTTGAATTTCCGGTAGAAATAGATTTCCCTAAGGAAAACGCTTTTAACGCTGCCCAATACCCCTTCCTTTTCCAAAAATTTTTACGAATACGCTTTTTTGATGCAGAAGTACGTTTTTTTGGAACTGCCATTTAAATCAAAATTAAGAGATTACTCATTGGTATAGCTGGATGTGAAAGACATCTATTCTTCAAAAGAAATTTGCGCTTTGCCAATTCATTATGTATTTCTTTTCTAGATAATATTTTTGATTCTAAAAATCAAAAAGAATACATAAGATGCGTGAAAGATATGGGAAAATTGCATAAACTATTTTTATTACTAAAAATAAAAGAATATTCTTTTATTTTTTAGTAACTTCTCAAATTCGCGAAAAATATGCCTAATTTAACTTGAATTTGAAAGTTCGAAGGAGACTAGTAATTAATCTGCTTTTTTCATATGATTTGACCAATTGTAACTTCTTGATTTGAATATTTGAAGTATTTAGCAGAAACTTCTAAAGAATAAGTATAAAAAGAAATAAAAATTCAAAAATTCTATTTCTATTTAAGTTATTAAGTTAGTGCATATCTTTATTTTTTTATTGACTCCTTTCAAAAAGAGGTAAGATCCGGTGAATCGGAAACAATTAATATTAATTAAGAATTAAAAAACTTTTTTTATGGAACAGACATATCAATATGCGTGGATCATACCTTTCCTTCCACTTCCAGTTCCTATGTTAATAGGAGTCGGACTTCTTCTTTTTCCGACAGCAACAAAAAATCTCCGGCGTATGTGGGCTTTTTCGAGTATTTTATTGTTAAGTATAGTCATGATTTTTTCAACTAATCTGTCTATTCAGCAAATAAAAAGCAGTTCTATCTATCAATATGTATGGTCTTGGACCCTCGATAATGATTTTTCTTTAGAATTCGGCTACTTGATCGATCCACTTACTTCTATTATGTCAATGTTAATCACTACTGTTGGAATTATGGTTCTTATTTATAGTGATAATTATATGGCTCACGATCAAGGATACTTGAGATTTTTTGCTTATATGAGTTTTTTCAGTACTT